ACGCTCGCAAGGGTGAAATACAAGACATTAGACGGTTGTAGTCACGAGCAGTGGAACATGTCGTTTAATTGGATAATCCTCCTAAAATCTTACCATCTTTTGAATATTTTACAGGCGTTACATCGTTGTCGTCAGTTCATGCCGTGAGGTTTAATATTTAGTTATTTAATGAACGTAATCCCTTATATTTTATATTAAGCATTGTTGAGAAACAATGGGAAGTAGGGGCCGAAGACTAATCATGATGACCCTTATAAGATGGGCTATAGACGTGTTACGATGTTATTGACAATTATAAATATATTTACATATATTTCTTTAAACAATAAGATTAAGACATAGATACTTTCATGGATTGTAGTCTGAAATTCGACTACATGAAGGAGGAATTGCTAGTAATCGCGAACTAGAGAGTCGCGGTGAAATTCTTAACTACTTCGTACTAACCACTCATCAACAGCAAGAAGCTTTTACTTTCCTGTAAAAGATCATTTGATCTTTTTGATTGGTTTGTTTACACGTGACCTGCTGTAAGTTGAAATACGGTTCGGTTAGGGGAACCTGATCGGGATTTATTACTTTTAAATTATATTCATTCCTATATATATATATATATATATATATTTACTACTATTATAAGTAGTTTTATAAATTAATTTATTTACTAAAATAAATAATTAGTAAGTATCTCATCGAAGTCGAGATAATTAAT